AGTATTAAGATAGTGATAGAAAGAGTACCATGCCGGGTCTGGACTTCAAACGGTTTTGCTTTAACCATGTTATGTTAATGGTCCACATCGTTGGTTGATAGAGAATCAAAATAGAGTTACCAACGAATCACGAAATGCTATGGTTCTTATATATGATTTATTAATTGATTCAGAAGTAATTCGCGAGATCCTGCATCTTTCTTTACTAGGTATAACAAAAAAAGGCGCAGCTGGTGTAATCCAACCTCTTCTTGAAATAAACAACTCGCACACACTCCCTTTCCAAAAAAGATTAATACACCAATCACTACGCTTAGATTTATTGGATTTGTTGCTAAAATATCGGTATTAAACCCGAAACTCCCGGCGGATGGCCAGTGACCCAAGGAAACGAAAGAATCGGTTACATTTTTCATATGATCTCCTCATATAGATATACTAAAAAATCGAACAGAATTCTTTGTTGTATTACTTCACTTTTTTCCTATTTCTAAATAGAAAATAAATTTAAAAATCTATGCAATTGAAAAATGAATTTTATTTTTTCAATTGAGATTTCCAATAATAAGAATACTTATTTGATAGAATTAGGCATAGGTACCGGGTTTTCATGTCAATTTCGAAATACCTCCTTTGTTGGAATACTTCCTAAGAGGTTTTCCGTTAGATTAAGAGGGGGAAGGAAGAAAGCGAGTCGGTAACGCTAATTCCTCATCCTTAAATCAGTCCTTCCCATAAGTTATTTTCTCAACGAATAAGTGATTTTAGGAGCGACATGTTGATAGAATGTAATGCGAAAAAGCAAGTGGCAAGTCGAAGGTAATAAACTCAAAAAGACGTATCAAAGTATTTTTCGTATTAAACAAATGGATTTGCAAATAAAAGCGCTAATGCTACAACCAGTCCATAAATTGTTAAAGCTTCCATAAAAGCCAAACTAAGCAATAAAGTACCTCGTATTTTGCCCTCTGCCTCGGGCTGTCTCGCAATACCTTCTACAGCTTGGCCCGCAGCAGTACCTTGACCAACTCCAGGTCCAATAGAAGCAAGCCCTACGGCCAATCCAGCAGCAATAACAGAAGCGGCAGAAACAAGTGGATTCATGATAAGTTCCTCGCAAAAAAAAAATAGTTAATGATACAATCAACCAAATAAATATCAATTATTTTTTAATTATTCCATCACTAAGATTCATCTAGTCGAGGTATCTAATAACTCAAAATAAAAATAGTAAGATTATTGAACCATCAGATCTTCAGAAAAAATTGATCTTTTTGAGTTCCTATTTGTGGGGTCTTTTTGAATCCATACAACTTTCATTTTTCCATTTCCTTATTTCTAAGCGTGCTTTGAATTTTTGGATCTTTTTTTGTCTTGATTTGATCTGTTTATTCATTCAATTCACAGTCATAAAAATAAGGACTTCTATTAGTATCCCTGTCTAAATTAAAAAGAAAGAAAAGATTAGTTCATATATAATTAGTCAATATCGAATATAAAATATACATGTATTTCTTCCATAACGTAAACTAAGTTAACTATTCTATTTTAGATTCACTAGATAGAATCTTTCAGCTACAAGAGTTTACTTATTTATAGCCATTACATATAGCCAGTTTGGGCCCTCTATCCTAATGAATACTTTTTTTTATTATATAAACCGTATTTTTATAGTAATGTTCCCTATATAAATTGCATATCATATATTGCCTTGTCTAAGCGACCCTTTCGAAAACGAATCAATGATGACCCTCCATGGATTCGCCTATATAAGCTGCAGCTAAAGTTGCAAAAATAAGAGCCTGAATACCGCTTGTAAATAATCCAAGGAACATAACGGGTATAGGAACCACTAAAGGTACTAAAGAAACAAGAACAACAACGACTAATTCATCCGCTAATATATTTCCGAAAAGTCGAAAACTCAGCGATAGAGGTTTTGTAAAATCTTCTAAGATGTTAATGGGTAAAAGAATGGGAGTTGGTTGAATATATTTACCAAAATAAGCTAATCCTTTTTTTGTAAGACCCGCATAGAAATATGCCACTGACGTGAGTAAAGCTAAAGCAACAGTAGTATTTATATCATTCGTGGGTGCGGCTAACTCCCCACGAGGTAACTGTATTAATTTCCAAGGTAAAAGAGCCCCTGACCAATTCGAAACAAAAATAAATAGAAACATAGTTCCAATAAACGGAACCCAGGGGCGATATTCTTCTCCAATCTGAGTTTTGCTCACGTCTCGAATAAATTCAAGGACATATTCGAAAAAATTCTGACCGTCTGTCGGAATGGTTTGTGGATTCCGAACAGCTATAATGGCTGAACCTAATAAGATAGCAATTACAACCCAAGAAGTAATAAGTACTTGGCCATGGACTTGGAAACTCCCTATTTGCCAATAGAAATGTTGACCTACTTCCACACCAGATAGTTCGTATAATCCCCTTAGTTTATTGATTGAACATGATAGAACATTCATATTGTCGTCCTCTGACAGAAATATAACTTGAAATGAAATTATTTTGATTCAACCATTTATTTCTCGACTTGTCTACTTGAATCGTAGATTTGTGAAACCAACTAATCGCATAATATACCCAGGTCTTTTTATATCTATATCTTTTTTGAGATTCCGGAATAGAAAAAGATTTGACTATTTTATTACTATTTACTTTACTAGAAAAATATTATTATTCTAGTAAAGTAAATAGTAATTATACTAGTAAAGTAAATAGTAATTATAAGAATTATAGAGTTCACGAAATAATTTTTGATTTTAGTATGAATCAAAGATTTCTTATATAGCTAGAACGTCCCTCACAAATTGCGAATACTAATTTTGTGAGAATTAATCGGATTGAAGCGATAGCGTCATCGTTTGCCGGAATCGAAATATCTGCGAGATCGGGGTCACAATTTGTATCGATTAAACAAATTGTTGGAATTCCCAAAGTAATACATTCTCGAAGGGCTGTATATTCTTCTTGCTGATCCACAATGATTACAATATCAGGTAACCCTGTCATATATTTAATCCCACCCAGATATGTTTGCAAGTGAGATAATTGTCTTTTCAACATGGCTTCATCTCTCTTTGGAAGACGGGCGAGTCTACCCGTCTTTTCTTCCATTCTCAAGTCTCTGAACTTATGAAGTCTCGTTTCGGTAGTGGACCAGTTGGTTAACATACCCCCAAGCCATTTTTTATTAACATAATGACATCGAGCCCGTATTGCAGCCCGTGCTACTGAATCAGCTGCTTTATTTTTTGTCCCAACAATTAAAAATTGTTTTCCTCTATTTGCTGCATCAAAAACTAAATCACAAGCTTCTGATAAAAAACGAGCAGTTCTAGTAAGATTTGTAATATGAATACCTTTACGTTTTGCAGAGATATAAGGCGACATTCTAGGATTCCATTTCCTAGTACCATGACCAAAATGAACTCCCGCTTCCATCATTTCTTCCAAAGTGATGTTCCAATATCTTCTTGTCATTTCTCCCCACACTTCCTCTTTTTTTTATTTCAAAAAAGAGATGAGGTATCTTGAAATAAATAATTGTTCCGACGGAACCTTCTCTTCTACCGCGGATTGATCATTGATACAGATACACAATCCAAGCCTTGAATTTCTTTCTATTCGTTACTATCTTGATTATTTTATTACTCAATTTATAAAAATTAAATGACCATCAAAAATACAGATAATTCAAAGGGTTGAGTCTGTTCTTCCAAATCATTCAATCCCATAAATAATTATTTTGATGTATCATGGAAATTCTTTGAAACACAAGATGTAAATAATTCTCTGTGGTAAAAAAAACGATCTCTTATTTCCCCTTCGAATAGATTCTTCTTTTTTGTTTTGAAAGGAATACTCTTCTGTTTCCTTGAACGGTGTACTAATCTTTTGAATCCCGTACCGACGGGTATCATCCCCCCCAGAACAACGTTTTCTTTTAGACCTTTCAACCAATCGATACGACCTCGGAGAGCAGCTTTTGCTAAAACTCGAGCAGTTTCTTGAAAACTCGCTTCGGATATAAAACTTTGCGTATTTAGAGATGCTCTCGTTATTCCCAATAATAGGGCTCGGTAACATATCGCTTCTTCCAAAGCACGCCCCATTCGTTCTGCCCGCAACAATCCAATGAGTTCGCCGGGTAAAAAAACATTAGACATTCCGTCTTCTGAAACCAATACTTTTGATGTTATTTGACGTACAATAATTTCTATATGCCTATTATGGATTTGCACCCCTTGGGATCGATAAACCTTTTGGATCTTATTAACCAAAGACATACGACTTTGCACTATAGTTAACTCAGCGCCAATCAAGAATCCCCAAGGAATTCCAAGAATTCTTGGTATACGCTCGTTCCAATCATCAATTCTCTTTTCGAGATTCATCGATATTGACTCAAGCGAACGAACTTCTAAAACTTGTTCTACCTTTGGAAGACCTTGCGTTATATCACCAGACCTCGATTTTTCATATATAAATGTAACTAATGTATCTCCTTTATCAAGGATTTCCCCATAATGACCATGAACAGTTGCTCCCGGGGTGGCTAAATAAGGCTTAGCGGATCTTAATACTAAAGAGTCGATTTGAACAATTAGAATTTGACCCGCCTTTAAGCATGGTCCTTTTTTAGCAATACATAAATTTTCACAAATCAATTGTCCAAGACTCATTTTTGGTGATTTCTCTTCACAATAATTATTAGTAAAACAATACCAATTCAATGCGAATGGATTGAAAATTATGTTACTGCATGGATCGGGATTATAAATTGTTCCACTTTCGTCGATTAAATAATATTGAAGTACTTGAAAAATTTGTTTTAAATTGTCAAGTTGCAAATGGTTAGTTAAAAAAATCTGATTATGAGTTATTAAATGGTAAAATGAATCATAATTCCTAATGGAAAGGGCTGTTCCTAAAGGACCCGACGAATTCCTAATTGGAATTAGGGGATTTTTTTTACTTGA